ACAAGATGCTTACTAAATGATAAAAATACGAAAGAAATCCACATTTCTACAACCCCTGATATTCAAGAAAGATACATTCTCTTACTCTTATGGATCAGACAAACTAATTGAAGTAAAAGTAAAATCAGAGAGAATAATGATATAGGAAATAAAATTCCTATGTTATTTGAGATCGAATGGATAACAAAATTCACAACAAAAATGCAGGGATTCAAAAAACTGAGGGTTAGAGTTAGAGTAAGGATTTATTCAGATTCGAAATTTAGAACGATACCTTTTCGTATGAACCAAGCCAATAGGATGAACTCAAAAAGTTCTGAATCATGAACTATGTAACGTACACATAAATATCTATTTTATTTTATAAATATCTATTTTATTTTATATTAATATTACCGCTAAAAAGAAAAAGAAAGTAACATCATTAAAGGAAATGAAGAGAATATCGATAAAAAAAATGCAAAGAAATAGGTCCGATTCGCTTTGGAATGTAATGTATCTGAAATAATTTTTGACTATTCCCACCCCTGAACTTTCCAAGACTAGATCTTTTTTTTGTCGATCAAACCATTAATTTGATTGATTTTATCATTCAAATATTATTGAAATAGAAATATCCTTTAAGGAGGGGATGACAAAATCGAAAATTCATTTTTTTACATAATATCCATCGAATATACCTAGAATTATATACATGGAATATATCTGGAACATACATCCATTCTTTACTCATCTAGAAAGAATCTTCGCATACCTAGATGTATAAATAAATAAATATCCTGAGGATCTGTACCAATAAAAAATAAGTATCTATTCCCTGTATTCATTACAATACAATATGAATAGGGGGAATATACTCGTACAAATTCATCATGTGCCAGGAACCAGATTTGAACTGGTGACACGAGGATTTTCAGTCCTCTGCTCTACCAGCTGAGCTATCCCGACCATTCTTGACGCATCATCTTAATTTTTAGAGATTACTAAAGTATGTGTCAATTACTCTATGTCAACTAAAAAAAAGGTCAACTAAAAAAAAAGGACGAAAATAAGACTTTATAAATTTCAGTAGGAGTAATGATTATGTCGGGTTAGTCATTCACATGAGGATTCGTTCCTCAAGCCTAAGATCCTTATTTGTACGTTTATTATATTTTTTAGTTTATTCCATTTATTATATAAAATATATTATCTAAATATAAAATATATTATCTAAATAAATAGAATATTCTATTTATTTAGAATAATATTAATAATATATATATATATTCCAAACATATTCTAACACTTGTTTTTGATAAGAAAAAAAGTCTAAGTAGATACATTTTGCAAAACATATGCAAAACATATATTGAATAAAACAGATAATAAAACACATAACAAATTCTATTTTATAGAAAATAGAAAATAATAATAATTATTATTATTAATAGAATAATAATTAATCAAAAGAGGATATGATATTTAATAAAAAAGAATTTAAGAATTGAGCAGGCCTTTTGGGGATAGAGGGACTTGAACCCTCACGATTTTTAAGTCGACGGATTTTCCTCTTACTCTAAATTTCATTGTTGTCGGTATTGACATGTAGAATGGGACTCTATCTTTATTCTCGTCCGATTAATAAGTTCTTGAAAAGATCTATCAGACTACGATGGAGTAAATGATTTGATCAGTAAATATTCAATTCTTTCTTCAACTTGAAATTTGGTTGATTCACAAATAGAGATTGGGAGTCTTCATTAATCAAGTGAAATAGTATTTCAGTACAAATAAGAATTTCTATGTATATCCTTTCCTTTATCGAATTTCTATGTTATGGAAAGATTCCTTTGTTAACACGAAAGGAAATGTTGTCAACCCCATTTGTTAGAATAGCTTCCATTGAGTCTCTGCACCTATCCTTTTTTCTTCTCAATTTCTTTACTTTCCTTTCGGAAAACAGGATTTGGCTCAGGATTGCCCATTGTTAATTCCGGGGTTTCTCTGAATTTGAAAGTTGTCACTTGGTACGTTTCCATACCAAGGCTCAATCCAATTAAGTCCGTAGCGTCTACCAATTTCGCCATATCCCCCTTTCTTTTTCTTTGAAATTAGAATCAAATTAGGATGCTTTTTTTTTATGAGAATTATGTCGGAACTGTTGCATTCGTTATATATGGATTCCGATATTCAAAAATGTTTCTGCCTATTTTTTTTTTTTTTCAATCCGATACCCATATTTTGTCGAATCTGACATTATTGTATCATTTCTATATTCGCAATTCAATATACATAGATAGATACCACATATCCAAATACATATTTTATATACCCCTCCTTCCATAATTTTTCATCCAATTTGGAATACTCGAACGGTCGATTTTTTTTTTCTTAGTTTTTTTTACCTTTCCGAATGAGAACAAGGGAATCTTTCATTATGATCTCCATTGGGCCTTTCTATTTCTTTCATTTGTTATCTTTTTTACTTAGAGCGGACAGACCCAGACCCAATATTATATACCATAACTAAAAAAACGAAATTAATCAAATGGAAATATCTTTGTTATTCAATAAAGAATCTTTTTTTTTATTTTGAATAGCTATAGCCAATCTAATGCTTATGACTAATAATTCTATAAATTTCGAATTATACATTCAATTTATTTAGTAATTCGAATCTCTTTTCGATTATATATAATTCTAATGAAATAAAGATTCGATATTTCTATCAATTTAGAATTACTTATATAATCTCTAATCTAATTTACCTCGAAAATCCTATTTTTTTTTAGAATTCTAATAATATATATATATATAAATTGTCTAAATACATTTTAGAACCTTTTGAATATTGAATTTTCATTATATATATTTTATCTTAATATAGAAGAAGATTGTAATTGAATGAAATTACTTTTTTCTTTAATTGAATCAAATTCAATTATTCATTATTCGAAATATTCTCGATAAAAAAAAAAAGAACCCGCTTTTTTTATTCAATTTTTTTTATTCAAGTAAGATTCATTCAAGTAATATTATTCTTATATATCTATTATTATATATCTATTATATATATATATATCTATATATAGAAAATATTTCTATTTCTAGAAAGATATTCCATATAAAGATATTCCTTAGAAATAGATAAATAGATTGAATTTGTAATACGAATTCGAAATCTATTCAAATATATTAATATAATAAGAAATATTATTTCTAAATAAAGTGAAAAAAATAATAATAATAAAAAAAATGATGATATTCTATTTTTATATAAATAATGAATCAAAATCTATAGAAATCGAATTGAATTTTTCAATAGAATAAAGTGAAAAAAAAAATATGAAATTAATCTAATAATCTATATTCAAATTGAAATAATCTATTATATATATAGTATTTTTATTAGAATATAAATTATTAATATAATATAAGAAATATTATATGTATTTAGAAGAATATATATAATGTATATATATAAATAAATATAAATATATACTAAATAATAAGAAGTAAAAATAATAAAAATTGTTATAGTTATATTATGCTCTTTTTATTTTGTCTTTTTTTTCCTATAATAAAATGAAAAATATATGATATATTTAGATTCGTAAAAATTCAATTATGTTATAAATTTTTTTTAATTATGTTCTGAATATGAATAGCTAATAATAAACAAAAATCATACTAGTTTCGAAAATTCCTATGTACACGCATTTTCGGTTAGATTAGCCCGCTTAGCTCAGAGGTTAGAGCATCGCATTTGTAATGCGATGGTCATCGGTTCGATTCCGATAGCCGGCTTTTCGATTTTTGTTTTTTTTTTTAGAAAATGGATATTTTCTTTTTAGGATTGGACGTAGTTCGATCTCTCGAAAATAACCTCCTTTTTTTTATTTTCTCTATACAATAAAATAAGCTTCAGATATTGATAGAATTCAATAGAATTATTCTTTGTACTACAAAAAATACTTTAGTAGATTTCGCTTCATTTATAAGATCCTATTTGTCATTTCGTTTAGTTTTAATTTCTATTTACAAATTTTCTATTTTAAAAGGAGTCTTTATGTCACGCTACAGAGGGCCTCGTTTCAAAAAAATACGCCGTTTGGGAGCTTTACCAGGACTAACTAGTAAAAAGCCTACAGTCGGAAGCGAACTTCGAAACCAATCACGCTCCGGTAAAAAATCTCAATATCGTATTCGTTTAGAAGAAAAACAAAAATTGCGTTTTCATTATGGTCTTACAGAACGACAATTGCTAAAATACATTCGTATCGCCGGAAAAGCGAAAGGGTCCACCGGTCGGGTTTTACTACAATTACTTGAAATGCGTTTGGATAACATACTTTTTCGATTGGGTATGGCTTCGACTATCCCTCAAGCCCGACAATTAGTTAACCATAGACATGTTTTAGTTAATGGTCGTATAGTAGATATACCAAGTTATCGCTGCAAACCTCAAGATATTATTACTGCGAAAGATGAACAAAAATCGAAAGCTCTGATTCAAAATCATCTTGATTCAGCTTCCCGTGAGGAATTGCCAAAGCATTTGACTCTTCATCCATTCCAATATAAAGGATTAGTAAATCAAATAATAGATAGTCAATGGGTTGGTTTGAAAATAAATGAATTGCTGGTTGTAGAATATTATTCTCGTCAGACTTAAAAGTAACTAAAATAAAAAGAGTTTTGATCCGAGGATTTTTTTTATCCCATTCATGTATCTTTTATCCCATTCATGTATCATAGCCATACACATGGATATAGGATTTTTTTCATTCAGTGTCCGCTTTTTCTAGTATTTTGTTTTGGTGCATATTTAGAGAAAGAATTTTGGAATTGAAAATTCATACCAAAGAAAGTTGGAAAAAGAAAAAAGGTATCTATTATCATTTGAGACTTTGTGGTCAGTAACATTAATGAATTATGCAAAGGTACGGAGAGAGAGGGATTCGAACCCTCGGTAAACAAAAAGCCTACATAGCAGTTCCAATGCTACGCCTTGAACCACTCGGCCATCTCTCCCACATAATTATTATGGTCCAGAAACCGGGTCAATAGTGAGTCATTCATATTCCATTTTTGACTAGGCGCCCATAAGGAATTCTTTCTAAAAAGAAAAAACAAAAAAACCTTGGGGCCGTAGGCTAAAAAAATCCTTTAATGAGTCTGTTTTTACGTTATTTCGTACTGTATTGTAGAATTCCTTTTTTTGTGGGATTCTCTTTTCTCACACGATAAAGAATTTAATTTTGAATGGATTCCTACCTATGTCTAGATCTCGGATAAATGGAAATTTTATTGATAAGACCTTTTCTATTGTAGCAAATATCTTATTACAAATAATTCCGACAACCTCAGGAGAAAAAGAGGCATTCACTTATTACAGAGATGGTGCGATTTGATTTTTCTTTTTTTTACCGATCTCAGTCTTAGGAGAAAGACCCATTATTCGTATTCGAAAAAAAAAATGAAAAAAAAACCTACGCTTGCTGAAGGTGAAGTTTATAAAGAAAACGAAAACACTCCTTCTGTCGTGTATCCCCGATTAATGCAGCCTCATATGTTTCAATTATGGATTTGAAGTATTAAGCGAAAGGTTATACACCTATACTATGTGGTTAGGTTTCTACTAGTAGCAATAGGCGGCATAGGGGAAGAAGCACTACGTTTAGGAATCAGCAACACGAAAACTTTGTAATATATATAGCCTTCCTTTCTTTGCGGGATCGGAACTAAAAAAAATGGTTGGAACAACAAACATCCATCTCGTTCGTACTTTTGGATACTCGTATAACCATCGAAGGCTGTTGAAGTGACTAATTCCGGGAAATTAAGCAGCGTTGAGGACAAAGATATTGTTGTAGTTACCCCTTTTTTTTTATTTAGTCTGTACCAACATACTTGATGTTAAGAAAAGCTATTTTACAGGAAGGTTGGCTAGAGATTTCTTGTAAAAACACTAGCCCTGCCCAGTGGATAATGAGAAAAAATATTGCAATCTTTTTTGATTTGATTGATAAATTTTTTTCATTATCCACATCAAAGAGGAGCCGTATGAGATGAGAATCTCACGTACGGTTCTGGAACGGAGATTCTTTGAACCGAATGACGACCGTAACGCATGTCGGCGCAATCTGAAGGAAATTATGCGGAAGCTTTGCAGAATTATTATGAGGCTATGCGATTAGAAATCGATCCCTATGATCGAAGTTATATACTTTATAACATAGGCCTTATTCACACAAGTAATGGAGAACATACGAAAGCTTTAGAATATTATTTTCAGGCACTCGAAAGAAATCCGTTCTTACCCCAAGCTTTTAATAATATGGCCGTGATCTGTCATTACGTGCGACTATCTCCACTATAGAAAGAAAAAAAAGGCTTTCTACATATAGATCGTGTGAAACAACGATTTTTATCAGCTGTAGCAAAGAAAAAAACTTCATAAAAAACTTCATATTTCTAGAAGTAAAACAAATATGAAGAAATATGGGTATGCCTAGATTTTTTCTATGGATAAAAGATCCAATTGATAGAAGAAGCACCGTAAAGATCAATTGGTAAGGTTTTGGGCCGATAGATACAATAAGAACTGCTTAGACTTTTCTCATGATACAAAAGTTAGGAATCGACTTATGTAATAAAGTCGATCCCCTAAGGGTTTGAGCAGCGGTGTAGTATCAGATCCCAAAGATAGTAAGTCTTTTCTTTCTTATGAAAAAAAAAGTATTTCTCAGGGATTCTATAGATGATATATCATATAGGAAAGTATATGATATATGAAAACGAGATAGTTACCTTTCAGAAAATTAGAATGAGAGTGTTTATGTCGATGATTTTTTGTTCTGAAGGTAGGAGAAAAGATAAAACGAAAAAAAAAGAGATAAAACTCTTTATTTATATTAATCAAAATTAAAGTTTGAAACTCATGGAATTAAACCATTTTAGGGTAACTCGAGAAAAAGAAAACAAAATGGAACATCAAAAGAATTTACTGCTGAGCCGTATGAGGCAGGAAACTCTCAAGTACGGTTCTAAGGAAAGGAATTTCCTCACCTATTCCAACCGCGGAGAACAGGCCATTCAACAGGGAGATTCTGAAATTGCGGAGGCTTGGTTTGATCAAGCCGCCGAATATTGGAAACAAGCTATAGCCCTTACCCCAGGTAATTATATTGAAGCACAGAATTGGTTGAAGATCACAGGGCGTTCTGAATAAGAACACTCTGTTTATTTTATCAATTATTGATTATTTTATTTTTGTTTGATTTTTTTGCTATTGAATAAAATTCAATATTCTAATTTTTTTTATTATATATTTCATTGAAATTTGTTATTTCATATTTCATTTTTATTTGTTGTAATTAATTGTTTTTTTTCTCCATAAGTAAAATAAAACAGATCATTTCGAATTTCTATAGGAACAGCCAACAAAAAAATTTCATTATATCCCTTAATGGAAAAGATATATATATAATTATAAAATCAAAATCGTTCTATTTC